ACACCCGTAACAAGTCCCTATATGATTTCTGGTGGAATCGGAAAGCACTAAGTACAAGCAAGATACACAGTTGCCCCTTGGAAGTCTCAAGGGAATGTGACTAATGGAATATGTAGGAATAGTAAGACCTATTGTTGCCTTTCATAAACAAAAAGCAGAAAAAAAAAATATACCATCAAGATATATAACTATCTATCACATACCCCTAATTTCCCATCTAAGCCTTACTGTCTCTACTTCTGTGAAATGTGAAACAATTGGAAGACACCCTATTACATTCTTGGCGGGGTTACCCCAACGAAAGCACTTTTTTCCACTTTTATTCTATAAAAGCCAATCACCCATACAATATTAATTGAAAACCTGAGCACTCAGAGACTCTCATGAGTTTGTATGAATACAAAGTATCTTCAGTTCTTTCCACAACTCCTAATTGGATTCCCCACCAGCCTACCCAATCTACTTCAAGACTCAGTCAGTAAACACTAGTAGGGTAAGGTAATTAGGAAGTATTTATAGTCCTTCCTATAACCCCTTCTTGGATCCTAGGAGCAAGGATTTACAGTCTCTTAGGAACCTTCCTTTGGATACACGGATTTACGGTCCCTGACTTTCGTAGTTCTGAATCTCACAATTGAATCTTACTATGGATTTGATTCGATTGATAAATCAAATCAACGGCCTGAACGCATCGGGAATCCGTAATTAAGTGAGTATTTCTTTATTTATATTGGTAATTCATATTGGTATGGTACAGGTTTGGGTCACACCCCGATTTTTGAAGAAATAATTGAAAGTCAACCCCCCGATTCTTAAAATTGGGTATCGACAGTCCCCGCCCCTTACCTCTGCTTCTGCCAGGCAAGAATTTTGTGAGTTCTATTAGTTTAGTAGGGTAAGAAATTCCGAGTCTTTTGTTAATCAGGCGACACCCGGATTTGAACTGGGGAGAAAGGATTTGCAGTCCCCCGCCTTACCACTCGGCCATGCCGCCAAAACGATACAAAATAGATATAGATGGAAATATTCTGGGGAATTGCTGAACCATTTATTTCTTTTTTTTGATTGGATCCTGTTGTTCTCTTAGATTGATTGTATTTCAAAACACACAACACCTAAATAAAAGCTTTCCCCTTTTTTTCTATTGAAAGAGAAAAATGGATTTCCAGTCACAGAATCCAAAATTCAGAGCAAATTGGAAGCATTAATGACTGTGAATTCATGAATGGTTCTTGGATTTTGATCTCCAATTTGGTTTCCTTAATAACATAAGGAGATCAAATTGATATACGACTAATCAGTCTCAATTCTTTTCCATAATTAATCCTTTTCAATTTCAATTATAACAACAATTATGTGTATATGTAAACCCCAGAACAGAAATTCTTACACGGATACCTAGCCAGGTATCTTATCTACATATTCCTATTAGGAAATCGTCGTGCTTGCATTTTTCATTGAATATATTGAATATAAAATCGAAATTTGGATATAGCACGACCTATGTTGCCTCAAGGGAACTTCGATAAAAGATGGGATATACGGATAGCTAGATAGTTATATCTGCATGTACTTAATAAATATGACTTCTCTTACGCACTTCAATCGTATTCTACTAATTAACAAATGGGTAGAAATATCTTTTCTCTCTGCGAATCATTTTTTGAACAACGGAATCGATGAAATAAATTAAGTGCTAAAATCAAAGTCAACTCTAGACGGTTCCTGATTATTCTGTCTTTATCTCACTCATAGAGAACAGATTCAATTCCGAATCCATTTATGGTACCCAATCTGATCGTAATATCATAAGGTAGAAATTGGATCTATTTTGATATTCTATACAAGACTCCATAAGTCTAAGTGGCAGAATTTTGTTTCCAGGAATGTTTTATCAATTCATTTCCATTTGTATCTGTCGCAAATTCGAATTTGAGTCACATTTTTTTTTATTCCTCCGTTCATACGTATTTAGTACATATATATATGTATATGGGGTTGGATAAAATTTCATGTTGTTCAAATGAGCAAAATATACATTCCATCGTTGCTAGATCAATCTATATGGTTCAACGAAGAGTGAGCCAATAGTTGGATTTTTTCGATAAACGGAAAACTTAAGATGTTCCGGGATGGAAATGAGGGAATGTATACAATACCAGGGTTTAGTCAGATACAATTTGATGGATTTTGTAGGTTCATTGATCAAGGCTTGATGGAAGAACTTCATAAGTTTCCAAAAATTGAAGATACAGATCAAGAAATTGAATTTCAATTATTTGTGGCAACATATCAATTGGCAGAGCCCTTGATAAAAGAAAGAGATGCTGTGTATGAATCACTCACATACTCTTCTGAATTATATGTATCCGCGGGATTAATTTGGAAAACCGGTAGAGATATGCAAGAACAAACCGTATTTATTGGAAATATTCCTCTAATGAATTCCCTGGGAACCTCTCTAGTAAGTGGAATATACAGAATTGTAATCAATCAAATA